AAAATATAAAATTATATTTAATAAAAACAAAAAATTATATTTAATAAAAATACAAAATTATATTGCTGTTGTCAATATTAACTTGACTTAACGTTGAGAAAAGAAAAAAAAAATAGTAAATATGAATAAAAGGTATGAATAGACAAAAAAGGGGGGGGCAACCCGTAGTATATAATAATATATAGCTTTAGATAACTATAACTTTTTCTATATGACCTCCCCCCTTTTTCTATTTCTTTAATTATGAATTGAATTTTGTTTCATTAAGGCGAAGCTCCTTAAAAACTTCTACCTTTTTTGAAATATCATAAACAGTTCCTGTAGGTTGAGCGCCCTTGTCAAGGAAATAGAGAATAGCAGGAACATTTAAATAAGTTTTATTCTTTATCGGATCATAGAAGCCCACTTTTCGAAGATCTCTTCCCTCTCTTCGGGATCGAACATCAATTGCAACGATTCGATAGACAGCCCATTGGGTAGATAGAACTGAACAATACCCCCCCTAGAAACGTATAAGAGGTTTTCTCCTCATACGGCTCGAGAAAAAATGATTTGAAATTATGTCTCAATCTATTCTATATAGAATTTGAATGGTGAATAAGCCCATCAATCAAATCATCATTCGACTGCGATTTGTGATTTCAATTCTTCTTTTTTCTTCTTACTTACCGAAAAGAAAAAAATCATTAGTACTCATAACTCAAGTTGGAAAACTCTCAAATAGCTCAAAGGAAAATTCTTAGAGCAATTTGCACTTCATTTATTGAGTGGTCTCTAACCCCATTTTTGTTTGTCTCGTTTAGAATCTATTTGGATTCTTTATCCTGATTCAACTCTTGAAACAGTTGAAAAGGGTGTTTTCTTGTTCCAGATCCTTTATCCTTGCTTTGAATCATTGGGTTTAGACATTACTTCGGTTATCCTTAATCCTTTTCAAAATGGTAGCAACATACCCCTTTTGTTTTTGTAATTTATTTCTATCAAATTCTATCAAAGAATCTCGCGCGACACACTTTTAATCGAAAGAGTTTTATCAATTCCAACAAATCAACAAATTTTCCTTTTGGATTTGAAACTTGCTCGAATTAAATCCTTTCGATTTATATATATCAAAGATATACTTACGAAGTTGTTCCAACGTATTAATTCGCACTAACCCTAGATCCTTGCCCTTATAAATAAATCAATACTTTCTACTCGAGCTCCATCATGGACTATTTTAAAACCCAACAAAAAATAGGGGTTCAGTGGAACAGAATAAAATATGTCGAGCTAAGAGCGCCTTCATTCCTAATATTCAGTGGAACAGAATAAAATATGTCGAGCTAAGAGCGCCTTCATTCCTATATATTCCAATGGTGGGCGTAAAAATCCACATCGGATCATATCCTTCAAGTCACACGTTGCTTTCTACCACATCGTTTCAAACGAAGTTTTACCATAACATTCCTCTAATTCGGAACCAGTATGGAATTGATTCAATTATCGAATCATGAATAGTCATTGTTTCAGTCCGTATATAGTAATCTATACTTTTATACTTTTTCTTTCTATTCCTTTAGAATTATAGGCAAGTAACTATTTTCTAAATATTTAAATATTTTAATTAAATTAAAATGAAATTTAAAGAATCACAAATTTTTTCACAAAAATCGAACCACCGCTGTCACTGAAATAGAACGATAACAATACATAAACAATATATACATATAAGCATTTCCTCATTACGATAACAATACATAAACAATATATACATATAAGCATTTCCTCATTTTCTACATATTTTTTTCTTACTTTGGATTTGCTAATTTTTCTGTAATCGTTACAAAAAAAAGTAAATAAAATATATGAATCACCCCTGTATCAATCATCACATAGATTTATAGATTTAAAATTGATTTATTAGAGCAAAAAAAATGAAATATATTTCAAATCGAGGTTCAAAGAAAATACATATCTTACATATGTAACTTGATTTTTTGTTAATGAAATTAAAACAAACACAGATATTGAAATTGATACCCGATGTTGCTGATTAACTACTATCTATTCCCCCAATTCTATGGGTATGAGTCATACATAAATAAAAAAAAATCTTCTTTTCTTTTATGGGATACTAGATTATCTTATTTATGTACAAAGACAAAGAGGTCCAGATTAAGTTGTTCCTCTTTTACCCTAACGCAATCTACTAGTCTTAGTTTTTTTTACTCTTGGAATATATGTTCCCGCCTTACCTGAATCACAAAGCTATTCAAACGCATTTTCGTGTCATTTGAACTCAATTCAGTTTGTGAAAAAGATATGATTCAGAAAAGAATCATTAAAGATCAGAAAGAATAATCAATCACATTCTAACAGTCTAACAGAAGGCTGTTCACAAAAAAAATCTTTATTCTGATAAAAAGAGTGGCTATGCTCTGGGACGGAAGGATTCGAACCTCCGAATAGCGGGACCAAAACCCGTTGCCTTACCACTTGGCCACGCCCCATTGAGATTTCTAATCGACACTAATAAACATTATTATTAGTATTGGTTGTTCGTCAATTCCAGTCTAAATATCTCCGCGATACATTAAATTATTGCTAGAATTTTTACATGCATATATATAGAATGATAATGAATTTATTGATCATTACATATAATTGAATTAAGATATTAAGATATTTTATGAAAATATGATTTCTTCTATTCTCCTTTGCGAATTGAAGGATTTTTGATTGGGCAAGTTCAAAGAAAAAGAAGGATTTTTGGTCTACCACACTTTCTTTAGTTTTCTCTTATATCAAGAACTCAATCAAAACAAAACGAAATTATCGTCAAGAATAAAATGTTTGTTATGTTTAACATCTTTAGTTTGACCTGTATCTGTCTTAATTCTGTCCTTTATTCGAGTAATTTTTTCCTCTCCAAATTGCCCGAGGCCTATGCTTTTTTGAATCCAATCGTAGATGTTATGCCCGTCATACCTCTGTTTTTTTTTCTTTTAGCCTTTGTTTGGCAAGCCGCTGTAAGTTTTCGATAAGATCCTTAACACCGTCCTATAAAAATTGATGACGGGAAAAAAATTCGAACATAAAATAAGATAAGTTTTATAGTATGAACTAGTATGAAGCCCCGATTCAAATATTGAAATTCTTATAGAAATTCTTAGATAGATGCGATAGATCTGGATCACCTATTTCCTTATTTTTTCAATGAAAAACCTTATTAATTATAATTAGGACCCCACAATTAGATATTGTGGGTATGAAAAAAATTTTGGTAATGAAAGAAAGATTCTTCTTACAACTTACAAATGAATTTTTGAAAATTCATTTAGTTTCTAGAAAGCATTTTATCAAAATAATAAATTAAATCAAAAAAAAATATAGGGTATAAAAATAGAAAATCTATTCTCTTTTTTTTTGTCAAAAAAAGGTCTTGGAGATTGTGTAATGCTTACTCTCAAACTCTTTGTTTACACAGTAGTGATATTTTTTGTTTCTCTCTTTATCTTTGGATTCCTATCTAATGATCCAGGGCGTAATCCTGGGCGTGAAGAATAAAAACTAAGAGTTTTTACTTTTTCTTGCTTGATTTTCAAATTCTCTTAGAATTTTTTCTTTTAGGTATTCTACACGTTTAGCTATGAGAAATTAAAAAGGTTCGAAGTTTGAAAGAGAAATAAAATATCAAGTTATCAACGAAAACGGAAAGAGAGGGATTCGAACCCTCGGTACAAATAACTCGTACAACGGATTAGCAATCCGACGCTTTAATCCACTCAGCCATCTCTCCCAATTGAAAAAAGATCATAAATATGTTACTTTACACACAAAGTACAAAGGAAGGGTTAAAAAATATCTACTTTCTTTATACTTTACTTTATATACAACTTTATATCAGAAATTCCAATTCTATTACAATTCAAATTCCATAAGCACAAGAAGGGTTCGAAAGAGATATCATATCTCCAATATAAAATACCTCTTTAATTTCATTTGAAAGGCCGTTTTTTGTTCCAATCAATAAATTAATGAATCATAGAATAGCTAAAATAATAGAGAAAATGATTTCTCACCAACATGACGCTCTTTTTGAAAGCGCCATTGCTAATTTCGCTTTTACCAACATTTCGCTTTTTTTTTTTTAATTTTTGAAATAAAAATATTATTATTATTATTATTATTATTATTATTATTATTATTATTATTATTATTATTATTATTATTATTATTATTATTATTATTATTATTATTATATATATATTATTTTTTATAACATTTTTAAAATATTTTTTATTTTTAAAATATTTTAATATATTAAATTAATTAATATTTATATAAAAATTTTTATATTTTTTATATTTATATATTTTTTCATATTTAATAAATTATTTATTTATTTAATTATAATTTTTATTTTTTTATCTTGCCGTCGGTGACTTTAATTGATTCTAAGATGATATCCATTATATCAAAAAAAAAAAAAAAAAGATGAAATCCATGCTTCTTATTTTTAACTCTAGGTGTTGGTTATTTATTTCCAACACCAGACCACTATGAAAAATGATGTTTATGTTATAACTTCACTATTTTTGTTTTGTTGAGTCATATCTTTCAAAACTGCTACAGCAAAGAAAAAGATAGAACTTTTTTTCATTATTTAAATGACTTAAAATGACATTATTTAAATAAAAAGAGCTCTCTTTTCCTAATTCCTAATCTTATTAAGGCCCCTGCCTGAAAGATATCAACACTCAAATTTTCATGATTCTTATCTAATCATTTTGTCCGATTCCCTTGTTCGACAAAAGAACGATTTATATACAATAATCGCATTGTAGCGGGTATAGTTTAGTGGTAAAAGTGCGATTCGTTCTATTAACCCTTTTAGAGTTAAGGGTTCCTTCGGTTTGATTCATATTCCGATCAAAAACTTTATTTCTTAAAAGGATTTAATCCTTTACTTCTCAATGACCGATTCGAGAAAGAATATACATTCTCGTGATTTGTAT